CGAGGGGTGAGAACCACTCGACTGCGAGGGAGAGGGCACCTTCTATCCCACCAAGCTATGGATAAATCTCTCGGCCGATGCAACGGGTGGGTGGGCCCGGCTCAATGGTAACATTGAGAAAGAAATTACGGGCGGGGAGGCATTTCTTTCTCAATGTTACATTGATAGGCGAGTTCCTTACAATGAATCCAGACTTCAAGGCTCATTCAAGGGTGGGCTGCTGACAATGAATGGAACCAGGCGCTCTATCGCTAGAGAGGCCAATACCGGCCCAACCGAGAGGAGGGGATTAGAACCAACCTAAACCGGAAGAGGAGAAAGCTCCTCGATTGATCCTTTTGTTGCTCCCGGACAAACTTCCTTCATCAAGAAAGACCTTCCCATGAACGCCCTAGAACCGGGGAATAAGAAGTACTAAGACCTTGCCGATCTACTTGTTTGGAGCGAGGAGTTTAGAAGCGAAGCGTATCCCTCTCCTTATAGTAGAGTGTTATTCTATCCCCCCTCTCCTTCTCAGTCGAGTCCATAAATGGCCTTTGGTCGCTTCGCCGGATAGCAGATAGCGAGGGTTGGGTGATCAGAAGAGGCGGGGTCGACCTGGGATTAGAACAAAAGCCTTCTCTCTCGCCTCATTGAATCGAATTCAATCCGTCCGTGGAATCATCAATAAATCCAGTGGGTGGGATCCTCTATTTCAGAAAAGCAGAGAGATTAGTCCTACAATATAATGCGAATGGACGAGAAGATTTCGAAAGGGCTCAACGAAAGGAGGTCTTGATCAGAGCCTAACCCGAACCAAGCGTTCCTCTTCAATCAAATCAACCGGTCGGCCCATAGCATAGGTCCCTGATAGCTAGTGTCGATGGATGCATTCATTGGTTTCCTCCGCGTCTCAACTCGTTCGTAAGTGGGTCTCTAGCATCCCTCCTTGTTGCTAAGCTTATCGATGTCTCCAATCCCCTTCATTGATGAATCAATGTTTCATTGATGGGGGATCCGCCTTCCTCGGTCAAATAAAAGGGCAGCGGCTGGATGGATGAACTTCTAATGCGTGTTGTCCCTCTCCTCAGAAATCGTCAATGACCGAGATAAAAGAAGCTTCCTGTTCAATCTGCCTCTTGTTCGATCCGGAATTCCCAGCAAATCCTTGACTCCTCTCATCACAGGTCTTTTGTCACTGCTAGCCCAACTGTATTTAGAGGGGCCACTTCAGAGCTCTTGGTCCACTCGGTTATTAAGTAAGAAAAAGATGTTCGGCTAAATAGCAGCTTCTTAGTCCAGTGGTTCATTAGTGGAAGAGATTAATGAAAGTGATCAATGAGCATAGGACTTTCGAAAGTAAGGAAAGGGGATTTTCATTTTCACCACTTCGAATATTGTTACTTCATATATAAAACTACGCTTATTGGTCCAATGATTCACTCTTCGTTTCATCAACTAATGCTTAGCGCTATACTCGTTCGGGTGAGGGGAGTGACTAATACGAGACGAGATAACCCACCAGACTAGAAGACACTTCAGGAAATGGAAGTTTAGGGTATTTAACTGAACGAGAGCCCCTGTTCAATCTTAAGCCGGATTCAAACCAATGACTTCAGATCATAGACTGGGGAAGCTTAGTGACTCGAGGAGAGAGGTAGGCCCATTCGAAGGCTATGTCAATTGAAGCCAATTCGGCTATTCCTTCTGTTGTGCCTGCGTCGGCTGCTGTTCAAAGATTATCGACTCTATTCCAGAATCCCAGAGCTTGAAGCGTAGGAGATCGGGTTGATGATGCATGGATGGTCGATAATCCATCTTTGGGTGCCTTCCTTTTTCCTGGTGGTGCTGACCAGAAGAGTTAAGGGGAAGCGGCGAACCCTTAGAAATCTACTCCTACTGGGAGCTAATGAGCTGCCAACAAACCATATATTTGCATCCTCGGCGGGTTGTTTTTTTCATTCCAGATCCGATCCATCCAATTCCCACCAGCTAGGCTATCTCACTCTCTTGCATCCGAACCAGTCGCTATCCATCATTCGGTCTCAAACCCGGATCCATGATTCCTATTCCTTCTTCTTCCCCTTCCAGACCTAGGTTCACAAATGCTGGCTAAGCAGATCCCGACCCTGGTCTTATCTCTGGCTCCCCATCTGCTCCGCGCCGGGAATAAGCTCCTGAACCAGCAGGAAGAAGAAGCGCACCCGAACCCCCCCGGAAAAGTATATGGATTTGAAAAATGAATGTTTAGCCGACCAAGTAAGGGCTGAGTGTGATGTGGGCGGGATGTATTTGAATAAAAGAAAAGACTGATATGTGTAACAAGGAAGCGAACGTACCTTCTCTACGAGCACCCTTTCTTTAAAGCGGATCTACGACCTAATATAATTGTACAAGTGTTGGTTGGCATTTTTATATGCATTGATTTCATGGTGGTGGTGAAACCTTCTCTACTCGCACCCTGGTTTGCAACCAGCCTTCTCTACTACCGAGCACCCTTGACTTTTTCTTACCCCGCCGCTAGCGCGCGTGTTATGGCAGGCGTTTTGAAGCTGGGCAACGAATGGTCATCAACATATCCTGGTGGCAACTGAGTATTACACTAAGTGGGTTGAGGCTGAGTCCTATACGACGATTGAAGCCAACCACGTAGCTCAGTTCATCAGGAAGCACATAGTCTGTCGCTTTGGAATTCCAAAAAGCGATCGTCTCTGATAATGGTCCCCAGTTTCCAAATAAGAAAGTAAGAGACATGTGCGAGAAGTTCGAGATCAAGCATCATTTCTCCTCTCCTTATTACCCAAAAGGTAATGGACAGGCTGAAGCTACAAATAAGACGATCCATCAAGATCTTGAAGAAGACCATATCCGCCGGAGATTGGGCTGAAAAGCTTCCAGAGGGTGGGCTGGGCCTATCGTACGTCCATAAGAACTCCTACTGGTACTGGGGCAATACCATTTTATCTTGTGTATGGGACGGAGGCAGTCCTTCCCTACGAAGTTCAAGTCCCATCGCTTCGTGTAGCGATCGACGATGAACTCACCCACCAAGAGAAAAGAGAATCTCTGTTGGCTCAGCTCGAGCTTCTCGATGAAAAGAGGCTACATGCAGCCGACCATGCTCGTGCCTACCAGCTACGACTCTCTAGAGCCTATCAGAAGGAAGAAGGGTGGTCGTAGATCAGGAGTCGTAGTCGGTGATTTTGTTTTCAGAAAGATCATGCCGGCTAAGTCGCTCGATCCTAAGGGCAAGTTTCGCCCTAACTGGGAAGGTCCCTACGCTATCAGTGCCGTTTATCCTGGTAACGCCTATCTACTTCCTTTAGACTCGCTTCGGGACTTCGCTCGTTGGGTGAGGTTTTCTTTAGAGTGATCTAAATTCATCCTTTTCTATTCAATTTTCATATAGTATGGGAACAAAAAAGGTTCAATCTTGTTCAAGCGTAGCGTAGGCGAAACCTGGCAGCCCGCCCAGAGTTTGACCTTCTCCGGTCCTGGAAGGAAACCCGACTTTCCTTCCCCCAGCAGGCAACAACACTGGGAGGAAGACGATCAGGATCTCACGTGTGGCAGCTGTTGGAACAAACTCCGAATCCAAGAGGTACCTACCTAGAAAAAAAAAGGAAACTCACCACTCACTGGTGAAAGAGGAGAGAGAAAGGACCTATTTCCGGCCCCGGGGCCGGAATGCGGTAGGGCTAACGCGCCCCACGCTCGATTCTCGAGATTCATGGGCCGTCTCGCGAAGATCTTCGATCCGAACCTTCGCATCCACTCTCTCTTAGAGGATGAACCACGCCTTCGCTATCGCCCCTCGCTACTGCTCAACCTCGCTATCGCATTGATTCTTGCCGGCCCTTCCATCTTTCATTCCATCCATGATCGGTCAGATCAGTTCCATAATATAGCTTGCCCGGACCGGGCTTTCCGTGTTTGGTCGGGCCGGCCATAATGAATGATCGTTGTTCGGGAACAAAACAATAAGACTTAAGGGTTTCGCTATCGCTCTTCGCCTAAAGCCGTAACTTCGCTCCAATAAGACTTAAGGCCTTCGCTATCGCAAGAATATAGCGATCGAAGAGCTATCGCTCAGCTGCTTCGCGTATTACGAAAGCCGTATTGCCCGAAGGGGGCATGCTGCAAGAGCGTAGGTGAGTGGTAAGCGTAGGAGGCGTGCCCGAAGGGCAGCGGCTGCAGTGTGGTTCCTGGTGCCGTCGCTAGATTTAGATCTTCAGGGTGGCGCGGACTTCGACTGTACTGTAGGGGTGGTAGGCTTAGTAGGGCTCGAACCTACAATATCACCGTTATGAGCGGTACGTTTCAACCAATTAAACTATAAGCCCCTACGGATCTCTACATGCAATTCGCTCACTTCGGTAAGAGCGGACGGAAAGAGGAGGCCTTTGCTCTATCTGCTTCTTCCTCTTCCCAGGAATGAACAATAGGATAAACAAGAAAGAAAGATTTTTTTTTAGATAAGATAGATGATTATATATAATATCATATTTTAAGCAAGCGGCGGCGAATAGTAATAGCTAGGCTTGCGCGACTCAAACTGCCGGTACGCTTTCCAGCTCGCAACGACTCAAACGGGCGGGGGCTCTCTATTTGCTTGCAAAGCCGGCTGTTCGCCTTTAGTTAGAAGTAGAAGTAGAGGGCGCCGTTCGCTCCCCCACACTGAAGAAAAAGTGAAAAAAGTGAAGTAACAAAAAGTACATAAGGAGTGAGAAAGAAAAACAGGGTTACGGGAACCGAAGGTTAGGCCGACTACTATAGCTACACCTACAACAGTTTATTCCTACCCTTTCTTCCCCTTTCTGTCAATGTTGCCAATTCCAATAAGACTCATCCTCGTGCATACAGTTGCCCAACTACTTTCTTCCTCCGACTTCTTTAGCCACTGTAGGCTTCCCCACTTCCGCATCTGTCGTATATAGTGTGCTTGCTGGGTAAAGCTGGCACCCCCTCTCACTTAAAGGCTTAGGTGCCCCTTATAGAGTAATACGAGTATTTCATGATTACTAAAAACAGCTCGCCTAGTACGAGCCCTCAGCTTAGAGCTCTAGCTTATGAAGAGAAAAGGCTCAGGCGTCTTTATCTTGTGTGTGGCATGTGTGGGAACACCTTCGTTCGCCACAGCCCTCTTCATTAGGGCCCATTCGCCCTTCATAACCTCGAACTCGGCCTTCATGGCGTCAAGAGCTGCCGTGAGACTCTGAGAAAGGATCTCCCATTTATCTTGCAGGTCGTACGCACTCTCGTTCACCATGCCCTCCATCTCCCCTTTGACGTTCTCGAGACCCTCCTCGAGCGTCTTGATGCGAGGACCAGCTCTGCTGCACTTGAGTTTAGATCCCTATCTATCTATTCTGTATGAACCATATTCCTTGTCGTGAGTGATGGGCTGGCCTTGATGGAACTCTAAAAGTGAGCTTTTTCAGGGCAGGTAATGTCAATTGAATAGAATCACCATAGGCGGATCTCTACCACTTAAAACCTATAGTAGAGGTCGTTAGAAGAGTTGCAAGAGGTTCGCTCTCATGTATCCCGTTTGCTCGGCCCCCTCACCCGAGGGTGCCTTACTCACTCACCTGTCTTAAGTTCGAGGGTAGGTCTTCGGCATGTCCCTTGCTTGCGAACTTCTTTAGTAGGGCGTTGGAAGTATTGAAAGACGACCTTTCCTCTCACATATATTGGCTTTGGCAAAGCCAAATAGAATGAATTGCCCTATCAGAGTGAAACTCGACTCGCCCTATATAAAGAACTCAATGATAAGAGTTGCATCTATAGTTCCTGGTCAAAACTAAAAAGGAGCGAGAACTTTCTGTGCTTTACTGTGTGCCCTCAAAGGACTAAGCAATTTGGTAAGAAAAAAAGGATAGCAAGAAAAGAAGCGACTGTTGAGGATAAAGATAGTAGGCTCTCGTAATTGGCTTCGATTCCCCTTTGTCTAATTAGCGAGAGTGGATTATGAATCCGCCGTTCCCTTGCTAGTGGAGTCACCCGTTCCAGATCATGTCATGTGAACCCCTAGTGGTTAATCTCCTCCTATCCCCAAACGCATCCAGTGGCCCTATTTGACAAAGAAAAACCAACGTTAGTCATGTCAGATAGCAAAGCAGTGATCCAGACTCCCTGGTTCTGTCTTGTCTTGTGTCTTGTCCCGGCCCTAAATCAGCATTGAAATCCTTTTTCCATGGGCATAGAATTCTTTTTACTTACGAGTAACAGGCTCTGAAAGAGGTTCATCAACTACGGAGGATCAATTAGCATTACCTCACCCGAAATTGGCACCCTCGCCTCGCTACCAAGGATGCTATCTAAGAATGCCTTTGGCAACCTTTCTTACAGAGCGGCAAGGACTGAAATCAAAAAACATGTGTTAAACCTTATAGCCTACTCAGTCGCAAAGCGAGATGATCCAACCAAATAGGCATGGATGATAGGGGGAAGGAGCAACGTGACTTGCCCGCTAGCACTACCACTCCTAACTGCATAAGAAATCGAACCCGAAACAAAGGCTGTAGAGGTTTTTATTACTGCTTGTCCGCCAGCCAGTGCTTGGCCCCGGGCATTCATCCAATGCTTACTTTTAGGCATAGCATTAGCCTATTTCCGCGAGTCAGAAAGCCTGATCCGCGCGCTGATCCTTCTATATATAGTAGGAAGACAAGATCGCAAGGGAATCACTAGTTCCATGCCTTCTACTTAGGCAACCCGAATCCGCGTATACCTACTCTAGCAAGAGAGCAAACTACCAACGGATATCCTTGATGAGGATTGTCATTCTGCTGCAGCTCTTCGTCTGGCTGATCTGATTGCTCAGACCCGTTAGCTGATAGCGCGGGCTCGATTGTCGTCAGTGTTGCCTTCACACTAGCAGTTGCTGTTTCTCCGGGCGGATGGCTTGTTGGAAAAAGTCGCTTGCTTGGTCTTGAGACAAAACCAGAGCGATAAACATAATCAAGGAGTGACATGGTGCTCCCTGTCACAATCCAGTGATCAAGCCATCTGTCTCCGATCTCTTTCCTTTTTCCTTCAGAGTAGTCTTTCAACCACTCTTCTCGTCGAGGATCTGCCTCGTACTTATTGAATTCTTCTTGCATGTCTGAGCTATTGAGTAGCTCTCGTCGTAGAGCCTCCATGTTAAGGCCGCGAAGATTGGACGGTCGCACAAAAGGCTTCCGAACTTTCAAAGTGTTTGAATGGGCTTTCCATTTTCTTTGGCTTGCCAATCCTCTGGATGAGAGCATACAGACAGAGGGTCTAGCTGAGGATGAGAAAGGACGACGTATAGGAGCAGAAGAAGAAGAAGAAAGAAATCCAGTCGCTTTTGAAAGATATAGATGACCTTGGAAAGAAAGCAAGTGAGCCATCACAGGTTCATATTAGGTCATTCAATGAGAGGGTCGGGCCGGTGGAGTGCTGTCCACCTCGCGGTGAATAAAGCCCTTGTTAGCCCCTATCAGCTTGCTCAGCTCGGCTCAGCATCTGCGGGGAAATAAAGAGCTAAAAGACGATTTTCTTTCAAGTTAGATGGATTGGTACTCCTAAATAATTCTTCCTTCCTACTGGCTGTCGTACTAATACAGGTAGTTCGGGATTTCACCGGCTGAGGGGACAGGCCTAGCTGACCGACTCTAGAAGACTTTTGATTGTTGCCAACAAAATCCTAACTTATTCGACTTGTTAAAGACCTCACGAAAGGGGATAAGGCATTCATCAGACAGACTGGAATAGCCTACTGGCGGGAAGCGGAGCTGAGGAGCGTGGAGCTAGACTGACTACCGGGGTCCCGTAACATGCTACTTACTGACCCGGAGATATACCTCGGTCTAAGAAGGCGCTAGCCGCTGGAAGGTAGCCCAGTCGCCGTTAGTCCAGTAAATCGGAATGCATTGAAGAAAGGAATCAACTCTCCACCCTTTCATGGGGCGCCAATGATGGCGTTGAAATAGCCAACAAAAATCCAAAGATCATTGATAGCAGAATGCAGAAAGGGAAGATCCTGCTATAAAGATCTCCTCATAATGTAATGAAATTCTTAGAAGCATAAAAAAAAAATGAAAGCGCAGCTAACATTATCCAGGAACAAGGAACAGGTGATGGATTGAGCAGTAATAAAGGTAATGGTTGGAAGCTGATGGATGGCCGAGTCAAGTAAAGAAGCCTGATATTAGAAGGGAGACCGTTACAGTGGTTCAAGGTAGCTAAATTCATGTTTCACGAGGACCAGAATGAAGAAGGGATATATATTGGAAAATAAGTCATGGATTCAGCAATACAAAGAGGTTCAGCTATTTCCAAATACGGCTGATCTGGTGATAAAGGCCAAGGGCGTGCTCTTCTATTGAAGGAAGAACAGAAACGAAACAGCTCTCTTTGCGTACTATGGATCTCTTACGTGCCACATTCCTTGCTTTGACTTTGACGAGCAGCATCCAGTACATCCACCCGTGGGCTTGAGAAGGAATTCCGGGCTGGTAACTCATTCCACTATCCTGAATACCCTAGATATTGAAGAAAGCCGAGGAGCAGCTCAAATCATACTTACACAAGGGGAGTGGGGAATGCTACACGCAGGGTGTCCTCCGTAGGTGCTATCCGAGGGTGCCGACCTGACGCCCGGAAGGAAAGCCTACTAGCAAGGGGCGAGTGCTTCACTTGCTTGTAAGGCTATATACTAACCGTTAATCAATAGGAGAAGATAGCCACACACAGAAGTAGCTGCAATTGCTATTTCATTCCCTCCCACTCTTCTAGCTCTGATCGTAAACGCTCTTCTTCCAATTCCAATAGGAGTGATTCTTTGCCTTGACGCTGTGAGAGCTTCCGGTCCTTGAGTATGAGTACTCCTATCCGCTCTTACTTGGGTTCATAACCGATCCTATTGAATCAGTTGCACATGAATACGGTCTTCTCGGGGTTCCCTTTCCCGGGATTTCCCCTTGGCAGATAGAGCGGAAACAGAAAGCGATATATCCGCAGCTATTATCCGCTCTTAGGTTTCAGTTGTTCTTTGTTTCTCTCTTCATCTTCGGATTCCTATCTAATGATCCAGCTCTAATCTTGGCTTTATAGTCTTTTCGCCCTCTTTTAGTAAGCAGCTTGCTAAAGTGGTTTTCTCTTTAATTTCCGTTCACCTTTTCTTTACTAAACTACCACTTTCTGCTTGCTTTCCGTAGGAGCATACTCATTTGTAGATTCAAATTTGTATCTTTAGTTATGCAATATCTAATTTTTCACTTTCTAGACTATATATAACAGGCTCGACTTATTAGTCGTCTTTAGAGTTCAGTACAGGTTCCCTACTACGTTCTAATAGTGGATCGGGTTGGGTGGGAGATCAAAGGCTTTTCGTGGGAGTATGGCAGGGTATGCAACGAGCAGAAGTTATGATAAAGGGTCCTGGTCATCGCTGCCCCCTGATGCCAATAGCTGTCTCGGGGAGTTGGGGGCTTTCTCTTCAGGTTGCTTCTGGGTCCGGTCTAAGGTTGGTTCTAAGGCTGGTTTGGAACCCTTCCCTTGAACAGGAGCTTCAGCTTAAGTAGCCGCTGGTGTCGAAGCTGAAAAGACAGGTCGACGCTAATTCATGGAGTAAATAGGTAGAAAGGAAAAGATTTGTGAAAGGCCAGACAGGTTGTATTGGGGTGGATTAGCTTCCGGAGAAAGAGCAAGGAGCTTACTTACCTAAGAGCTAAAAGGGCAGGGTTGGGAAGGAAGGAGAAAGAGCTTGAGAAGAAACAACGCCTTTATCGACTGCTTTAGCTCCGTTCCGCTCTATCTTATCTCCGTTACGTTCGGCACTCTCGACTAAGCAAGAAAACGCCCTATATATATAAAGGCTAACGCTATTAACGAATTGGGGCTTTCGCGCAGCAAGAAAACGCCCTATATATATAAAGGCTAACGCAATTAACACGAACTGGGGCTGGTAGCGCTAGCGCGCTCATCCGTTGCTTGTTCCGTTGTTTGTTGCGCAACGGCTTTCGCGCTAGCGCGCTCATCCGTTGCTTGTTGCGCAACGGCTTTCGCGGTGCTCATCCGTTGCTTGTTGCACAACGGCTTTCGCGGTGCTCTACCGTTGTTTGTTGCGCTACGGCTTTCGCGCTAGGCGCTCATCCCTAGCTTGTTCAGTACCGGTTCGGAATTAGGAGAAGAGCTTACATGGAATAGAACGCTATTCATATAGTATAGAACGCATATTCAGAAAGAACGTATGAATTCAAAAACCGTTGAGTATAAGAGTCTCGTATAGTCTCCAATCAAATAATAAAAAGAGTATTGAATCCTAGCTCTTATTCCTTTATAATTCTTGCATCTCCCGGATCTTCTGGTGCCCTTTACCAACTGTCACAGGGTCCAATTTTAGCCCAACTTTTTTTTTGCCCTGCGATGCCACTAGAAATCCTTCCTAGTCAGGCTATTCAACTACGCATACACACACTGTTTTGCAGTCTATGAAAGAACACACACAACAACACATGGTAAAGGGAGGGCACCAGCCCAATTTTGATTGCTGTACAATTACGGGATACAACACTCACTTGCTCTGCTCTCCCATGGCAGACCAAGTCTGGTTTTACAAGCCAGCACTTACTATACAGTTATCCTACTGCAATACAAGAAGAAGACAGATGTACATTGCTTTACAAGGGACACAGACTACACTGCCACATGTAGAGAGTAGTTAGGTAACCGCCACCACTCTTCTTGCTGTCCAAACAATGTTTCTCATGCATCATTAGGTAGTTATGCTCCAGCAAAAACCACCCAAACCAACAAAGAACCAAGCCATCACTGCTTGCCATGTGTGGCAGTTCCGTAACCGCCCGTAACTGCCCATCACCACTCTTTGTTGCTGTCTCATGCATGGGCAAGGCCTGCTCCTTGCCCACGACTAGTATCCCATGCACGCCTATGATATCCAAGCCCAAGCAAGACGATCCAACCATGAACACGCTGCATATACCATCACCTAGTCATCCGCATGCACCAACATACATCTCAGCCCACCAGCGGCCGTAGGGCAAAGATCTCATATGCATCACCCTTGGTTCAAGCTCAACAGACTAGTCCCCCCCTATATTAGCCACTCCAATTTATCCCTCTATTCCAAAAGGTAACATTGGAGTTCTTCAATGCAAAACCACCACACAGCTGATTGCCGCCCACGAACAACTAGCTCAGCCCTTGCCTTAGCATATGGCAAGGTCTGTCATGCATCAGGTAGTCTTTACACATAGCCAACAACTCCAACCAAGCATCACCTCGCGCCCAGCCCGTATGCATATGATAGCTATCATCCTGGGTACAAACTAAAGCTTCAAGCACGGGGTCTAACAAACCTCCCCCACCAGATGAACTCGATGCCCTCATCGAGCACTTCTCAAGGTAAGCCTTAATCTCCTTCTCAAACAGCCACAACGTCGTATCTTTCTCCCAAGACGCTTCGCTGCTCGGCAAACCCTTCCACTTAACCAAGTAAAAAGTTCTCCGGTTCTTCTTACTCATACCTTTGGTTTCGTGGTTTAGTATCTCCTCAACCTGCCTGTCAAACTGCTTGCGCACAACTGGAGGAGCACGCTTCACTGACTGCCTAGCCTTGTCAACCAAGTCTTGATTAAACTCTTTCAGATAGCTCACATGAAAAGTCGGATGTATCTTTAGGCGTTCTGGCAGAATGAGCCTATATATAAGCACATCGACCCACCTTCTTCATGATCTCAAAGGGTCCATCGTACCTAGGAATCAGTCCTCGGTGCACTGTCTTACTACTTTTTTTATTCAAAATCTGCGGAGTAAGCTTCAGCATTACCTTATCCCCCACGTTGAACTCAACATGACGCCTATGCTCATCGGCGTACTTCTTCATCCTTCTCACTGCCTTGTACAAACTGTCCTGAGCTTCTTCTCTAAGCTCTTGCTTCGAACGAGCAAACCGCTGCAGGGCAGGCACCTTGACTCTTTGTTTTCGCAATCTCATGCGGCGTCAAAGGTTGCTGACCTGTAGCAATCTCAAAGGGACTCATCCCAGTGGAAGAACTCTTGTGCAGGTTGTAGCAAAACTGTGCCGTATCCATCAACGACACCCAGTTATTCTGACTAGCTGTCACATAGTGTCTCAAGTATTCCTCTAGCAAAGCATTGATCCGCTCATCCTGTCCGTCAGTCTGCGGATGATTTGCTGTAGAGAACCCCAACTCAGACCCCAACATATTGAACAACACGGTCCAGAACCTGCCTGTGAACCGCGTATCTCTGTCACTGACTATGTCTTCGGGCAAACCCCAGTACTTCACCAACCACGTACTTAAAGAACAACTCCGCTGTTGTGTCTGCATCACACACCTTCGGTGCTGGAATGAACGTTGCATACTTCGAGAACCTGTCAACGATCACCAATATCGATTGAAACCCATCAACCTTTGGCAACCCAGTAATAAAATCCATGGACAAACTCCTCCACGGCCTGTCCGGGATCGGTAGTGGCTCAAGCAACCCAGCTGCTTTCTTTCTCTCGGTCTTGTCTTGTTGGCATACCACACAAGTCTTCACATACAACTCCACGGCCTCTTCCATCTTGGGCCAGAAGTAGGAACGTGCTAGCAATGCATGAGTGCGTTCAGCACCCGGGTGACCAGCCCACAAACTATCATGCGTCTCCTTCAACAATTCCCTGCGTAAGCCACCAGTACAAGGAACAAAAAGACGCCCACCTTTGGCGTAGATCAGACCATCTTCTACCCAAAATCTGCGAGTAAGACCGTCAACAATCTGCTGAATCAGTCTAACACACGACTGATCATTGGCATACTCTTCAATAATCCGAGGCAGGAACTCAACTGTCATCAAGGCTGCGACAAAAGCTGCCACACTCTTCCTGCTCAAAGCATCCGGTACCGCCCGGAAATTTAGATAAGTCCTTCCAGGCTTATGCTCAAACTTATTGTCGAACTCCGCTAGGAACTCCAGCCACCTAGCTTGTTTCGGAGATAACTTCTTCTGACTATAGAAGTAGGTAACCGCTGCATTATCTGTCCGAACTATGAACTTAGTTCCCAGCAAATAATGTCTCCCGCAAACAATGAATCACTGCCAGCATCTCCTTCTCATGGACTGGATACCGCTGTTCGGCCTCATTCCATTTTCTGCTTTCGAACGCAACAGGGTGACCCTCCTGTACCAACACACCACCAATGGCTTTGTCTGAAGCATCAGTGTGAACTTCGAAAGGTAACTAAAAATCAGGGAGCCGCAACACTGGTTCCGTTGCCACTCCATTTTTCAGCTTCTCAAGAGCAAGCTGACACTCTGCGGTCCATTGCCAAGGTCTGTCCTTCTTCAACAAGTCAGTAAGGACAGCAACCTTTCTGGAATAACCCTTTATAAACCTCCGGTAATAGTTGGCTAAACCCAGAAAAGAGCGGAGCTCAGGTACCTTCTGCGGTGTAGGCCAATCCATGATAGCCTTCACCTTCTGTTCGTCCATACGAACCTGTCCCTGTGTGATCACATGCCCAAGAAACGTTATTGTCTCTTGGCTGGCAAAACTCAAACTTTTCCTTCTTCACATAGAGTTCATTCTCCCTTAACCGCGTCATGACCTTACGAAGATGCTCTACATGCTCTTCTAAAGTCTGAAAAAAGACATATAACATGTCATCACCCTTTACTTTAGGGAATTAAAAATGTTCAGGAACAATTATTAACCACGCTTTTGGCGAATCCTGTCACCTTGATGTGAGGCTTCAGTCAGCAAATACGAAAATATGAACATCAATCGTTACCACCTCCTCTTACTCGTGACTCGTATATATACTCAATATAGCAAGCACACTATACGAGACCTATAGCTAAAGATCATATAGCACCAACCACAGTATATATACGAATCTATATGGAAGACTTATCTCTTTCTCAGTGCTTTCTTTAGGCTCCTGGCTTCTCGTTGGTAGAACACATATGATATTGAGCTTGGGCATCCCAATAATGGGGCTAGTGGAAAATTATTAAATCGAAGAAGTGCTTATTTAGAAGGTGACAAGGCAGCTATAATGAGTGGGGCCTGACGGTTGGTTTCTCATGAGATTGGGTGAGGGAATCGGAAAGGGGCTCAACAACCGGGCTGGCTTTTGGGCACACGGAAAAGGGGAAGTGGATGGAGGGTGCTTCTCAGCTAGAGTTGGGGGTGGGGTCGCTATAGTGGCTAGGGTGAGTCTTCCTACATGGCTGGACGCCCGGCTCTAGACGAAGCTGCGGGGCACCACATCCTCTCCCGATTCGAACGACGACCGATGGCCATGAATGTTGAAAACAAAGCGTTTTAGGACGGCCTATAGGAGTACTTTTCCTCGTCTGGATAATCGAAGTGGGTGGCTATTCTCCTTGACAACAATTCCGGAAAGACTCAACGACGAGTAGACTTCTTGCAGCTCAGCTCGTCTGACTACGAGCCTAATCTATGGTAGAGCTGGGCTTTTTTCGTTTCTATAGACTCCTAACGCGCTACTCGCCTCTTCACTCTTCCCTTAACTATCGGACTCTACTTGCTTGCAGCCCCTCACTGACACCCCTTATACTGACCTGACGACTGGCCTACAGAACTCAAAGTTTCTTGCGCAGGGTGGGGCAACGGCTCCAGAGTCACCACAGGCCAGTTTGTTTGGCATAACAGGACCTAGTCTATAACTGAAAAGTCCCCTACCTATGGTTTCTTTCCAGCCTCCCATCCGTCTGTCTTCATCCAGCTGCATCAGACTACACAGCCTGAAGCTCATTTCTTCAGAATCTGCTAGCTGCTTCAAAAAAAAGGCTAGCGCGCTAGCGCGCCTTAACAGCCGTAGCGCGCTAGCGCGCGTACTCCCTTCCCTCCGAGTCAGATTTTTTCCGGAATTGTTGTCAAGTGAAAATGGAGAACTTCTTGGAACTATTTGAACACGACGTTTCCTGGGGAGTCGGCATCCATTATGTGGAAGTTGGGTCACATCGCGGATGTACATAATTTTCGATGGATCTCTTACTCCTTCACTTCGCTTACACTCAGCAAAGGTATAACCTTCTCTCCAGCTCAAGATCACTGCTTTCTTTTTCCTGAAATAAGTGGATCCTTTCACTTTCATTACAACCGACTTCATCCCCAGATTTCTGGCGGATCGCCCGACATGTTCTGCAGTTGCTTTAGCAGCATACCGAGAAAGACGAGACCTCCCTTTGAATTCCTCCAAACAACCTGCTGAGGCCCCAGTTTTTTTATTCCCCCTAGCATCCGTCACGGTAACAAAGGTATTATTGTGGATCGGTGGTAAATGGACAAAATCTTTTTTTTTTTTTTTCAGCCCCAATTGCTTATCTTCTTTCGAGATGCTCTGTACAAAGTTCATGGATTTCTTTCTTCTGCCTGAAATAACTTCTTGCTCTACGCGCTCGGCCGTCCTTTTTTCCTGGGGCATCGTATTATCAGTGTTGAGAAAGAACTTGCTTGCTCTTCGGAGCGCTCTCACTCATCAGTCCCTTCAACCATTTTTGCTTTTCCTCGTTCCCCCCTCCCCCAATCCATTGTGAACCAGATCCCACTCAATCTTTTACACCGATGTATCTCTCTCGACCAGGTCATCCACTGCCCCTCAGCCGCTTCAAGGGTCTTGAGCAACAAAAACCCATTCGTACTAGGCTAGGTCGGCTCACCCTCTCTCTAGTGGGTTGGTTTACAAACCTGGGCTGGATCGGCCGCCCCGCATCTGGGCTGCTACTATATCGCGGAATATTTCGTGGTTCTCATCGATCAAAATACCAAGCCGGCCCTCAATCGCCTCTTTCTCGAAAACCATCTCTCTAAAAGCAGCCTCTCTTCGCGTGGCTTCGGCCGCCTCCCGAAGTTGAGTTCGCCTCGCTTCATTGATTATTTCGCTTTCCTCAAGGGTTCGACGAAAGAAGGGCGACTGCTCCTGTTGATCCGTTAAACTTGCATTTACTCCATTCAGTGATTCAATATCATGGATTTGATAGCGAATTAGCATCTCCTTGACACCCGCCTGAAGAACATTTGGAGCCAACGGTGTTGAATTCGCACAATAGAGATTAGAAAACAGGTGTTCTATGTTCCGGGTTGCACAACCTAAACTCTCGAGCTTAAGAAAGTGGAGAACTGTGGATTCGAAATCCTCAGGTCGAGCTTGTGCAAGGCAGTTGCGAACACACGTCACCCAGCTAGGACTTTGTGAAGGGAATCTCAAATAGTTGTCAAGCAGGATATAATTGGGAGATGGGTGTTCTTGAGTAGCAGCGGGAACCTGGCTTGCACTTGGCGAATCGTCACAAAAGGTGATGGTAGTAAAAAAGATCAAATTCACAGTGATACCGAGGAGAAGGCAGAAACCGAGTCGAAAATAACAATTATCTAATAATAAGAAAACAAAACGGACGTAAGAAACTTTTATCATTCTAGCCACGGAATGAATCAAAGAACTAAAAACGTTTCCAATACCAATAGCAGCTCCTGCTAAAGCAATTGTAGCAGCTCCAGCACCGATTAATTTGGCTCCTTCTAATAACATCATGATTTGTTTTTTTTTTATTCCTCCTCTTCCTATCAAAAGCATCCAGCAGAGCTTCCATAATTAATTTAATTTAATTAAAGAGGAAAGAAAAGTGTCTTATCTGATATGTAATATCTTGCTTTCAAATCTTAGTTATAAATCGATCTACTCAGTCAACAGGTACTACCTCTAATCTGGCAATTCGTACTACTATGAACGGTAGTGTATATACTTTACAGAGTCTGTCTGTCTGTTGTAAGGCTAGATTCTCACCGTACGAATTATACAAGAGTCAATACAGACGAATTTGGCGATAGGCTTGTACTATTGAGTCTAGCTCTTATACTGACTTATTTCAATACTACCTTTGAACGGTTTACAAATCCAAGTTGCTGGCATTGGAACGATGAAGATGATAGAAAGGGGTGATATAATCACAATTTTGTGAACATGATCAAATAAATGAATGAAATCAATTGATTAGATAAGCATATTCAATCTTTCTATGCGGAGTGGCACTTGCCTACCCTTCTTCTTCGTCAGTAGAGGGGTGAAACGAGCTAGGAGTCAGCTAAGGCCTAAGACTTTAGTGGCATCCTTATGGGAGTGAATACACGGATTACATACTGCTGTATGACTTTCTCTGAAGTGTATCCCAAATTTATTTCAAGTGGTCCATGGCCTGACCCTTGTTCAATCTAATCGGACTATCTCCATACTTTTCTAGTAGATTATTCAAGTAGTCTAAAGGATTTGAATGTATCTCTAACGGATTGCTAGCCGTAGATGTTGATGCTATCCGGGTGAGTGATACGGACAAGCGAGCTAATAGAACAAGCGGTGTGGTGTGCTCTGTTCGGGCCAGCTGGATCCCGCTCTCCAGACAAGAGAGATATTGAATGCCGCTTCGCTGACGTGGGAGATGGAGTTCTACCAACCAAGCAAGTTAGGGCAAGTGCGGGTGAGCCCTCCCGCTCGGGTCTCTGTGAGGGGCGCTCTACTTCCCTGACAATATCGATTTTTTCTTTCACCTGGAGTGACTAACCCACAAGCCAGAGAGAACGGGAAGAGCATCGATTACAAGGGTTGCCAACCTTGTCCGAGGAGATGGCGCTCTTCCCTCCAGCCCTTTCTACTGGACGGATCTTGCTCGGTCTTCTTTGCCTACCTTTGACCTCGCGCTTTGGACGTGCCGGGCCTGGACACAATCCGCGAGTTAAGACAAGATGTTAGGCTATTGACCTGCTTTTACGGTCGAACTAAAGGGAAGCCATTCATCGAGTTATGAGAGAATCAAGCGCTCTCCCCGAGCAAGATTAGACCGCTCTTCCGGTCGAGCTAATGAGAAAACCTTATAAGCAGATCGGAAAGACTGAGACAAGCAGTCGAGCTAAGAGAAGGAAAAAAGGGGCATACGCTTTCTAAGATCAGATCCTCAAATCAATTCGGTTATCTTCATCAAATCGTTGATCTAGTCTTGCCATTGAGCTAATAACATTTATCTGATATAAGGAGAGTCGGCCAGCATCTCTATCCGAGAAGGAGGGAGTGGGTGGGAAAAGATTGAATCAAGCCAGAGGCTAGGAACGCGAAGAAGCGAGCCTAAGACAAGCAAGAGGCACTGAACGGACATTACTAACAAGGGGCAGCGGTTAAATTCATACTTGAAGTCTCCGTTAGTCGACTTGCTTTTCGGAAACCAGATGGCAGGCACTATATAACACACAGACACACTTTCAGATCTTAGAAACCATTTCCTGATCCTCGATTCGACTTATCGCGTAACAATTTAGCACAAAATGGTTGGCCACTTGCTAGGTGTAGGGGAGCTCCGGCTAGCCCTTGTTTCTTTCCCCCTTCTCCACGTGTTGACAGGGCGTGGGTACGTGCTGCAGCTTAGCAGCCAGCCCCCTTCTTTCGAGTGGTATGAAGCGAGTGGGCAAACCAATGCGCCTAGCTTAGGATCGAAAAGAGTCGTAAGTTCGAATCGTGGTATTATATCCGTACTTCCTGTCCCCCCATGGCGGGAAGTCGGGTCAGTCAGATAGAGTGCCTCTCCCAGGAGCTAGAAGCGCAGGAGCAATTACTGTATTGAGTTCCGTAGTCTATCTCTATTTCTTACTGAATTAATAATAAATAAAGGATAGGGTTCGTATTCATTAAAGGGCCTAAGCAGCTTAAACAGGGGCTAGCGCACTACGGCTTGAAGTAGTGTGCCAAGAGCAAACGTAGGCCCGGGAACTAATGCCGTATGGCTGACCACTAAAGGACTTGAGTGAAGGCACTCCAGAAGTCAGAGACGCACTCGAGCTGAGATGACTCACTGCACTGATTCTTTTCCTTCTCTCCTAGATTGAATAAAGTACTTTTCCCCAGCCCTGAATTGGATATTATTCTTGAGAATGCGAGGAGAGGTGCTTACAGAACTGTTCTAAGAGATCTCTTTAAAGGGAAGACGTCTATGTATTCCTTGAGAAAGCGGATCGGATGAGAGTTCTTCGGCCTCAACTTATGTCAGCGAAGCACTTGATGAACGTGGGTTCGCGGATTGTCCTCGGCACCAAAATTTCTCTGTTTCACTTCGTCCAAATATGTTGACATGGGGAGAAGACAGCATACGAACATCAAGTGGAGCAAGGTGGCGCACTCTCCGAACCAAACAAGCACATAGAACGATTTGAACCAGTAACAAGTGAGGGCAAGGAGCGCAAAAGATTGTTAACTCTTGCTGTCGTTCTTTACTGGACTAACCGGCACATTGATCCAAAGCTAGAGTACGCCCTTCCCCCATGAAAGGATCGGGCTGTTGGCTCGGGCAGAAGGCTAAGACAAAGCCGCTTCCTAAGTCACTCAGGTATGGCTTTGGTTAAGTAAATTGACTCCATCTTCACCAGTAGCCAAGGTAGGCATAATCCGCGTGAGCTCTTAAAAGAAAAGTGTTTCGTGCCTCTAATTATAGGTGTATTTTGCTCTTCGCCAGATCTTTTTTGAAGCAACAAGAACTCTTCTTCCTTACCCCTGGTCCAAATGGTTTAAGCTGCGGTATGAACCTTCTTTTCAATAACCAGTAAGAATAATAAATTACAAAATCTTGCTTGCTTTGTAGACCCCTAGCTTGATAGAAACCCTAAGCGACTTCCCTCAGGAAATAGATCTCATTGATTAGGTATTGATTAGCTAGTTACCGTAGTTGGGTTCCGATCTGTCCTTAACTGGAAATGGAACCAAAAACTCTGCCTTTGCCGCAGGCTCTGCTGCGAGCTCCGGTACTCGAATTGGCTCGGATGTTGGAACAAGCTTTTGAGCTCCAACTGAATCTGAGTAAACGAGGACAACTGGGTATGCAACCAACTATCGTTGGTTCTGAATCAACTTTCCCTATTTGCCTCTACCTTTGCTTCTGGCTTTAATGCATGCTCTCGAACATGGACTCAATCTCGATCTGCGCCTAGAGACCTTGCCACTGAATCCGCTGCTTGAACTTAGTCAGCTACATCTTGAACTGCTGCTACCTTCCTTCCCGCTGCTTTCTCTGCTGGTGGTTCCGGATCAACCTCAATTGGTGCTTCTAATATGCTGTGTTTTTTTACTGCTCCTGCATGCAGGCACGGGATCTTCTATTGAATTTGTTACTTATAGCTTTGCCACGAGGTCTGCTGCTAGCTCTATCTATGCCTCTATTGCTTCAACCGAGTAAACCGTTGCTCTTGTCTATGCTTCCTCTTTTTTTTTCATGCAATAAACCCAGGTGACCTTTGCCTCTTAAGCCTCTGCCTTTCCTCCTGCTGCTCGAACTCCAACTGGATATGGAAAAGGAATGGGCCCCTATAGGTGATGGCTTTGGATCTCGACCTGGACAGGCGCGGATCCTGTTCCATAGCACACGGCATCCCTTCCAGTCTCTGTAGACGTTCCATATACAGATCCCATTTCAGTTGGAAACCCAGAGCCCATGGTTTAGTAGCGGACGCAGCTGCAGATTTAGTAGCCACGGCAGGCGCAGGAGCAATGCCCTTATTATCTTATCACAGACCACCTGTTCAGAAGCGATCTTCCTTTAACTACCATCTGGTCAAGAAGAAGAATAAGGATCACCCAGTCAATAATCATACCCATCAAGGGAAAGTTCACGCGTTCAAGGAACATCAATTGCACCCCGCTCCAAGGCATTAATAAGGTGCTCCCTGACCTTCACTTGCATGCGCAACAACATCCGGAAGCCTATCGTACACCGCTCATGGAACTAAATAAGACTAATCGAGACCCTCAGCCTGGATATGTGCTTAGCCTCGAATCTGTTATTAGTGTGGCGCGTTAACCAGAAGAATAAGCGCTGCAAGAGCAATAACATGAAAAGAAGCACGTCGGGTAAGCGTATCAAGAGATACCGTGGGAAGGTTGCCCTTTACACCAGTCATTAAGGATCTGTTCCAACGTCGGCTAGGCCCAAAGCCAATCCCAGGGAACCAAGCCCTCCCGAACTTGCTTCACGAGCTGGTGGTTCCATTCGCTGTTGTGGGAGTGACAGAGATGGGTGTTCATTTGCTGGAGTTAGCTGGCAAGTAGATGCATAATGATTAGTTGGGCCTATTGCCTCGAGTGAGGTTCCTCCTTCCGGGTCTAGGCAGCGTACTCGCTTCCATCGGTACGGGGTCAAGCAGAGGCATCAGATGTTGATGGAATAGATTGCCTTTCGGAGCCTTGGAATGCGGGATTCTTGTGTGCTTCAATTCATGTTTCCGCGTCAACTTCGTGCCCAACATTCAACCTATGTAACGTTGAGTGCTATCTTCCTTCTTCGATGAGAGATGAATCTCCAACTCTTCCCAAATCATCGAGCGAGGCGAAGAAGCATATCGGTTTGAACGGGCACCCTCTCTTCAACCTTTGAGCATATCTTTGACTTGGAGATTCCCGGTCTTCTGTCTTAGCCCTGACCCTGTTCAGAGAGACTCTTCAACAGCACCTTTTCGCACCCAGCATCTTAGCTATGTTCCGAATGTCTGGTCATTCATAATCTTTTCATAGATTAGTTTGATGCCGACTAGATCTGATCACAACTAATGGGTAGTACTATAGCTCTCAACAGTGAATGACAAAGGAATGTGGAATGTCAAGCTGTGAAACTGAAATCATCAATCTTTTGCTATTCCGTGTAGCGGAGACTTTTTAGTAGAAATACCAAGCTGTGAGACTTCGTTAAGTTAGAATCCCAGCGTAAAAGCAGGTAGCGAGAAAAAACCTCTGAGGAGAGAGCCTTGCTCTCGTCTTTCATTTATGGATCTCCCTCGCCTGCCATGGTACCACCGTGTTCGTTCTTCGAATTCTGAGAATTCTTAGTCTTTGACTTCCAAACAGCTAGAGAGGGATAGGCACCTATAATTTCATTAGTTAATAGGCGGATCTTCGGCACATCTTTCACTTTTTCCTGCTTTAGGTAAGCGGGGAAACCAAACCTCGAGTTTTTGATTTCTTGTTACCTTCTCGAACATCCGGAAGTTGGCATCATGGAACGAGCGCGGTTGCGGGTGCGAGCGCAGAGGCTGGGCGTGAGTTTAAGAGGTAACTGGGCAGCGCCATTAGAGAATTTAGAACCGGGAGCGGCAACTAAAGAGGTAGCGGGCACTCTTAAGGTCAAAGCTAAACTCTTTCTTAAAACCAGTCAGCCGATCTAAGGGCGCAACTTGATCAAAGGTCCCATCCATAGGGATCCGAGCTAAAACACTCATCAACTACTTATGGTAGGGATATAAGAGTCTTTGCTTCATTTCATTTCCAATGGCAAAGATTCGTCTCTTTCTCGCTCCCTCAATCACCATTTCTGAGACCATGGTTAAGTAGGCCGTCAAGAAAGATCGAGCAGCATAGAAGAAATACCTTGACTTGCTCCGTTCTGAGGCTGTCGCCGGCCGTAAGGGGAGTCGCTATCTTCGTTCTACCCCTCTCGGGATTCAAATCACGAGGAGTGAGCTCGCTGTCTCAA